CTGACTAAAACCATGTGAATCAACTAGTGTAGGGATTCACATGGTTCTCACAAAGACCAAACATATTGGGTTGAAATTCATTTGTTAACTTAAGCTTAAGAGAGAAAAACTATCTACAAAAAAAATTAGATAGAATAAGTTCGACCTTGTCAACTGATAGTGAAAGAACAAAATCGGGGTACATACCAATACCTATTACGGGTAGAAAGATAGAGATCGAAACAAATAACTCTCGCGGACCAGAATCAAAAATATAAGAGTTTGGAGCATTAAAAAGTTTGTATCCATAAAACATCTGGCGTAACATAGATAATGAATAAATAGGAGTTAATATCATCCCAACTGCCATTATAAAAGTAATTAATATTTTTGACATTAAAAGATATTTTTGGCTAGTAATTATTCCAAAAAAGATTATCAATTCCGCAACAAAACCACTCATACCCGGTAATGCAAGGGAAGCCATCGAAAAGCTACTGAACATCACGAATAGTTTTGGCATTGGAATAGCTATTCCGCCCATTTCATCGAGATAAACAAGACGTATTCTATCGTAACTCGTTCCTGCCAAGAAAAAAAGCGCAGCCCCGATAAATCCATGAGAGATTATTTGTAAAATGGCTCCATTGAGTCCCGTATCGGTTATCGAACCAATTCCTATAAGTATGAAACCCATATGAGATACAGAGGAATAGGCTATTCTTTTTTTTAAATTACGTTGGCCGGGAGATGTTGAAGCTGCATAAATTATTTGTATTGTACCTATTATTACCAACCACGGAGAAAATATAGAATGGGCGTGGGGTAATAATTCCATATTAATTCGAATCAATCCATAGGCTCCCATTTTTAATAAGATTCCGGCTAGAAGCATACAAGTACTGTAATGTGCTTCTCCGTGGGTATCTGGTAACCATGTATGTAGGGGTATAATCGGCAATTTGACAGCAAAAGCAATAAAAAATCCAATATAGAATATTATTTCCAAGGCCGCAGGATATGATTGATTAACTAATGTTTCAAAATTTAATGTTGGTTCATTCGAACCATATAAACCAACACCCAAAACTCCCAATAAGAGAAAAATGGAACCTCCCGCCGTATATAAAATAAATTTTGTAGCCGAGTAAAGGCGCTTCTTTCCCCCCCATATGGATAAAAGTAGATAAACTGGAATTAATTCCAACTCCCACATGATAAAAAAAAGTAAAAGGTCCTGAGAAGAAAATAGTCCTATTTGCCCGCTGTACATTGCTAACATCAGGAAATGGAATATTCGAGAATCTCGAGTAACCGGCCAAGCCGCTAAAGTAGCTAAAGTAGTGATGAATCCCGTTAGTAAAATGGGTCCTATAGAAAGTCCATCTATTCCCAATCTCCAATGGAAAGCAAAAAAATTGATCCATTGATAGTCTTCCACTAGTTGGATTAATGGATCGTCGAATTGAAAATGATAACAGAATGCATAGGTCGTTAGAAGGAGTTCTAAAATACATATACATAAAGTATACCAACGAATTGCTCTATTTCCTCTATGGGGAAGAAATAAAATGACGGACCCCGCGAATATTGGCAAAACGACTATTATTGTTAACCAAGGAAAAAAATTCGTGGTAAAGACAAGATACACTTGGACCAGAAAAACCTGTGCTCAAAATAATATATTTTGAACACGGGTTTTGTCGGTAAAAAAAAAATAAAATGGATTCAAGTAGAGTTTTTTGGAACGTATCAATAACCTAGACCCATGCTGCGAGTTGTTTCATGCCATAAAGAAACCCGAACACTCAAGAAATCGGTTGGACAGGCGGATTCACATCTCTTACAACCGACACAGTCCTCTGTTCTTGGAGCAGAAGCAATTTGTTTAGCTTTACATCCGTCCCAAGGTATCATTTCTAATACATCGGTGGGACAGGCTCGGACACATTGAGTACATCCTATACATGTATCATAAATCTTTACTGAATGTGACATTGGATTTCTATTGAACGTTATAAATTTTCGATATAGTAAACTTATAAATGAATAATATATTAGATACTAGACGAATCAATAAGTTACTAGAATTTTTTTAATCTACTTCTGCAGTGGTTTATGAGAGAGGTCCAAAATACTTCGATTTCTTGTGTTTGTGCAAACACGATTAAACCTGACATAGGAAACATCGCTATTTGAATTAATTTTTATTTACTATTAGAATTTATATGATTAAGACTACTTATTCAACAAATTTGATTGATTGATCCGAGTTGATTTTCTGTTACGATAAATTGATGAAACAATAGCCAGTCCAATAGCTGCTTCAGCGGCTGCAATCGCTATAACAAAAATGGAGAAAACGGCTCCTTTTAATTGACGACTATCAAAAAAATCAGAAAATGTTACAAAATTAATATTAACTGCATTTAAAATAAGTTCAAGACACATAAGGGCCCTAACCATATTTCGACTCGTGATCAATCCATAAAGACCAACCGAAAATAAAAAGGCACTCAAA